ATAATTATAGTCGACGATAACATTACTGTTCACAACGCTATTACAGAACCGTACATGAGATTTTCACCTCATACGGCTCCTCAAAGGTCACAAATAAATCTAAGACCCGTTTGCTATTATTTATCTTGAATTTTTTATCTTGATATGTTTGTAGGATAGAATCCAAATCTATCGCAAGGTCCCCAATTAGACAATGGAATTCTGTCTGCTATATATTATTTTTTATTATAAAGTGCTTCTGAATTGATCTTATCTTTTAAAAATTTTAAATTTTTTGTTGAGTAATAACTTAACCTTTAAATAAAAAGTTTTTTGTAGAAATCTCAATAAATATTTCAACCTAGCATTTTTGATTACAAAAAAATGATACATTGCATTAGTTCACGAAACATTACAAGAATTCTATCTCTCTAAAAAAGATCTTTTTTTGTAGTGCAATTTAATTCTTTCGAGTTTATTTTTTTGTTCCTATTCTCCTTTCTCATAAAAAGGTACTTAAACAAAGCAAAGTAAAGGATTACTTCGTTCTTGATAGTTATTTCTTTAATCGGTGGATAGGAACATACTCTGGATCGGAATCGTGGGGAGTACTACTTCATCATTTCTACCAACATAAAGCCCCAATTATAATCCCTTTTATGCTATGCAGTATGCACATAAAAATCCTGTTGAATAACTTACATAATCTCTATTACGAATCCTTTGTGTACCTTGGTGTTCCTAACTATCCACTCTTTTTGGTCAAAAGGACCCTGCTCATTAGGGTAATACATGTATGTTAATAACTAGTAAAATCCCTAGATAGTTGCTCCTTTTGAACCCGCTTCAAGTCATGATGACTAATCACTCAATCTTGGGGTAAATAGTATATAACGCTTATGTTTACTTTCACTTAACTCTTGTACATAGGAAATGAGACTGAATCCTTTTACTGCAAAGTAATAAGCTGTTTTTTTCACTCATATAACTATCTGGTTTAGTTCATCAACCCGAATGATGAATAAAAATATAGATTCAACTCATGAAATTTCCTTCCTAGAAGTAAAAGAAATAAGAAATAGAGTAAATTTTATGTCTCAACGAATCACACGTAGAGATATTGATAACACACATAGAGTTAATGGTATTTCATAACTAATTGATTGAGCAGCAGCCCGTAAACCACCTAAAAAAGAATATTTATTATTTGATCCATAACCTGACATAAGAAGGCCCACGGGAGCAATACTTGAAATGGCAATCCATAAAAAAACACCAATACTTACATCGGCTAGAACAAGGCGATATCCAAAAGGAATTACTAAAAAACTTAGTAGAATTGATGTGACTGCTATGGATGGTCCGATACTGAATAAACGAGTATCTCCTCTTGATGGAAGAAGATTCTCTTTGAAAAGTAATTTTGTACCATCTGCTAAAGCTTGAAGAACTCCCAAAGGCCCGGCGTATTCAGGGCCAATACGTTGTTGTATCCCCGCAGATATTTCTCTTTCTAACCAAACAATTACTAGTACACCTATTGTGATTCCTAATACAGGAGTAAAAATAGGGACAAGCATCCATATGATCTCATATACCTCTTTTAAGGATTCCAATCTAAAAAAAGAATTGATAGCTTGTACTTCTGTTGTATCTATTTCTATTATCATTTTAACGATCAACTTCTCCCATAATGATATCTATGCTACCTAGTATTGTCATAATATCAGCCAATTTCATTCTTTTAACTAATTGAGGAAGGATTTGCAAATTAATAAAACCCGGTGGTCGTATTTTCCATCTCCAAGGAAAAACACCCTTATCTCCTATCAGAAAAATTCCCAATTCTCCTTTTGGGGCTTCGACTCTCACATAAAGTTCTTGCTTTGACAATTCAAAAGTAGGAGAAGGTTTTTTACTGATAAATCGATAGTCAAAATCATTCCATTCGGGATCCCATACTTTATCAAAGCGCCGGATTTCTAAATTCTCATACGGCCCCCCCGTAATTCCTTCTAAAGCCTGTTGAATAATTTTTATTGATTCTGTCATTTCACTGATTCGTACTAAATAACGAGCTAATGAATCCCCTTCCTTTTGCCATTGAACTCCCCAATCAAATTCATCGTAAGACTCATAATGATCAACCTTCCGAAGATCCCATTGTATTCCGGAAGCTCGTAGCATTGGTCCCGATAAACCCCAATTTATTGCCTCCTCTCCGCCAATAATGCCTACTCCCTCAACTCGCTCTAAAAAAATAGGATTCCGTGTAATAAGCCTTTGATATTCAGTAACTCTTGTTAAAAAATAATCACAAAAATCCAAACATTTATCTATCCAGCCATGAGGTAAATCAGCAGCGACTCCTCCAATACGAAAATAATTATGCATCATTCGCATACCGGTAGCAGCTTCGAATAGGTCATATATCAATTCTCTTTCTCGAAAAATATAGAAGAAGGGGGTCTGTGCGCCAATATCTGCCATAAAAGGGCCAAGCCATAACAAATGCGAAGCTATACGACTTAACTCTAACATAATGACTCTGATATAGCTGGCCCTTTTAGGCACTTGAATATTGCCTAACTGCTCTGGGGCATTTACAGTTATTGCTTCGGTGAACATAGTAGCTAAATAATCCCAACGTGTTACATAAGGTAAATATTGTATAATTGTTCGGTTTTCCGCAATTTTTTCCATCCCTCTATGTAAATAACCCAATATTGGTTCACAGTCAATAACATCTTCACCATCTAGAGTAACAATGAGTCGAAGAACACCGTGCATTGATGGGTGCTGAGGACCCATATTGACTATCATAAGGTCATTTCGTGTAGCTGGTGCAGTCATAGGTTTTTTCCCGATTCATTCTTCCATGAATTGCTGAAAGCGAAAAGAGGTTCATCAAAATTTAAGCGAAAATTCAAAATGACTATTCAAATTAATGATTTTTTGTTTCTCGAATCTCCAACCGGCCGATTAATTCTTTATAACGTACTCTATTTTTTTTTGACAAATAGGCGAGGAGCCGTTGACGTTTTCCTAGAATTTTACGCAGACCTCTCTGAGATAAATAGTCTTTTTTGTGCAATTCCAAATGTGAAGTAAGTCTCCGTATCCTATTGGTGAAACTCACTACTTGAAATTCAACAGACCCTTTGTTGTCTTCGTTTTCCTCTTTCAAAATAATTGCACTGAATGGATTTTTTATCATAAAAAAGCTCCTTCTACCCTTTAATTTACATATAAATATATTTTATTTTATCGATCAGTAATAATAATATTAGTCATTTTAATGTATTAATTCATATACATAAGAATTTTAATTTATTTATGGATTTCCAATTTCATTTTGAATTTGAGTTGGACAGGGATAAAAAAGGAGATGGTCCGTTTTTACACTCACAACCTCAAATAATTTAGACCTAAAATTCGGAATATTCGGTAGATTCGTTTATTTTATAGATTTTATCCAAACAAATGGATACGTCATTTATTTTGTATTAATTAAATAAAAATGATCTATATTAGACTGGGACGTAAGACAGAGCATATGTGCATCTGTTTGCTTTTATATATGGTACAGAATAGATAGGAAAAATGTACCATCAACCTATTTTTAATTGTGGATATATTCTTAACATACTAAAACGGCTTCCATTATTGGTATTAAACCAATATCTATTCATACAAGCTAAGTCTTCTAATCGATAATTAGGCCAAAGAAATAACTTTAATTTAATTAATTCGTTTTTATCTCTATCAAAATGTTTTTTTTGATCCAAAAAAGGATTCCTTCTTTTTATGTTCTTCTTGTTACAAAATACTGGATTTTTCTCCACACTATTTAGATTCTTTGAGTTAAAAGAAATTAGAATTCTCAATTCTCTACGACGTCTAGACGATAAAATCTTTTCAGGAACGATAAAATCATAATGTTTTTTCTCTCTCTTTCGAATTATTATTTGATATCTTGGGATAGATTCATGCAATTTTTTTTTATTGATATATCTTTGTTCTCGATATTTTTGAGGAGTTTGGTATTTACTCTTATGAACCAACGATATACCTACGGTTTGATATATAATAAAGTATCCGTCGTTTTTTACAGACAAACGGATGGGATCGATAAAAAATATCCCCTTTTTATTCAATTCTATAGGAGTCAATTTTTTTCGAATCACCATTATATCCAGATTTAATTCTTTCCTTTGAATAGAAGATATAGTAGTATCTCTTGGATTTTTCAGTCCAAGCAAGTAACAATATATCTTGATATTATTGATCATTCTTTCAGTTAACTTCGGAATTAAACCATCGTCTATTATCCATTGAAAAAGCAAATAGTGTTTCCGTAAGAAAACCATTTCTGGTCTCATCTTATTCCGGATCTTATATTGTTTTTTCATTTTATCTTGGTTTTGTGCATATGATCTAAGGCCTCTTCGGCCTGCGGGTTCTTTTTCTTCTTGATTTCGATTCATTAATTCAGAATATCTTTTTTCATTCGATGGTCTAAAAAAATTCCATTTTTTATTTTCATTGGTGTTTTTCTTTTTATTTAAATTTAAAAGAAGTAATTCGCTTGGTATAATCCATGGTTTTGTTTTGTATACATTATAAAGTGGCACAAATTCTGGGAAGACCGTAAGTTTCAGATTTGTCGATATTGGGTTTAGGATTTCTTCATTCATTTCCATCCAATCAAAAAAAAGTTTCTTGCCATTGATTGGATTTCTTTCTAAATCTTGATGAATCGTCAGATAAAAAATATCGTTTTTATCTATTTTATCAATTTTTTGGTAATTCTTACTTCCAAGCTTAGTATTTATATTATTGTTATAATCCATTTTGGTCCAGGTCTCAATATCTATTTTTTGTCTTATAAAAAAATTGAGAATTGTCCAATCAAAATATTTTCTATCCGGATTTTTTTGCATATACATAATATCACCCTTTTCTAGATAATGATTGATAGGAATTTCCTCCAGGTTTTCAAAAAAATTCTGTTTATTATTGTTGTAATTAAAAGTAATTTTTTGGTTGTTTTTTAATTCTGATGGTGATCCATAAATAATATACGAGGACTTCTTTATTTCAGAATTAATAGATTTATATGATAAAAGATCATATATATAGTATTTTGTAAAATTATCTTTTTGGTTTGGTAATGGATATACTTTAAAATCCTTTTGTTTTTTGTGATAAAGTAATCGGTCTTTTTCATACGAATTCCATTTTGTTAAATCTTTATTTTGAGTCATACCACCTTCATTTATTGTAGTTCTCCATTTTTTTGGTATTAATCCAGACCATCTAATCTGAGATAAATTGTATTGATAATGACCTCTTAACCAGCTTTTCCATTGATTCGTTTCAGAACTTGAAAGTTTAGTATGTCTTAATTCGGAATGAAATATTCCTTGTGTTAAAAAAGAATTTTTTATTGCAGTCTTAAGAAAAAAAGGAGTTCCATGATACTCAAAAATAGATCTTAACTTATACAAATTAATAACTTTGGTTTGTGATAATTTGTAAAATACATATGCTTGTGATAAGGAGGATAAGTCAAAAAAAAGACGTGAATTTCTCTTACTATTTTTAATAGTGTAAAGTGCACTTTTTAGAGTCGAAATAAAATTAATTTCTTTTTTTTTTTTTTTTATTTCTCGGTTTGTTTTATTATTGTAAATGTATTTATCAAAACAAAAATTTTTTGATTCAAGAAGGAGTTGTGTAGGAATTCTGCCAATATGAATGATACATAGAAAGATATCGATGTATATTCTTTTAATGAAAATTTTTATAAACAAATATAATTTATAGATTAATCGAGTGCTTCTTTTTTTTATTTTTAAGATTTTAAAAAAATTTTTTGGTGATTTTTCTTTTCCATTAAAACTTGTTTTGTTAGGACTACTTCTTTTCTTGGCGTTACTGTTTTTTTCTTTCATAAGACTCTTTGTTTTCTTTCTTATTGTGCTTGTTCTATCAGTCAGATTTTTAATTTTTTTATCTCTCAGTGAATAATTTGTATTATCTGTAAATTTAATTTTTCTAAACGAGTCGTGAATTATCTGATTCCTAATTATAGAATCTTTTTTTTTGTTAGTTTCGCCGGATTCATACACCTTTCTCAATATAAATAATCGAGTTGGATGTACTTTTAAGAGTTCTTTTTTTATTTTTTTTATAAACACAAATAAAACGTTTTTGATAACCACCCCTTTTGGTTCTTTTGAATCTTGTAGAAAATATTTTGTTCTTTCTTTTAAAACTCTTAGAACTTTAAAATTATTGTTTTTCGTTTTTTGAATTTTTTTTTTAAGTTCTTTAAAAATAGGCTTAAAAAAGGAAGGTTTTGGGGGGACAGAACCAAAGGGAAGGGTAGTTTGTGCTCCCCAAGCCGTTAAAAAATAATATTTTTGTTGTTCTTTCTTTAGATCTTTATAAGAAGAAAAAGAGGGCTTCAATTTGGATCTGTGCCAAGGTTTCAAATAGAAAGGAAATACTATTTTTATCTGAATACCATCTTTAAACCAATTTCTGGGAAGTTCGAGTTCTGATACTTGAACACCATTATAGGTACATATAATATGCTTTTCTCTATTCCACTCATCAAAGTCCTCAGCCCATTCGGGGGGTTGAGATAATAAAATACGCCCAATATTTTTAACTATTATCAATGAAGGTAATAAAATATATTTTCTAAAAATTGATTGAATTATTAAAATTAAACTTCTTGTTGCTTGTGGATATGGAACGAAATCCCAGGCTTCCGCGATTTTTATCCACGTTTTTTCTTTTATTTTGTTTTCTTGTTCTTCCTTTTGCCTTTTTTTTTGTTCCTTTTGTTCCTCTGTATAATCTTTAAATTCTGATCCTTTACCCATCCAATTTCTAAAAAAAAAATTCATCCGCTCAGGGATATTAAAAGAGAAAAAGGGGTATTTTTTTATTCTGTCCAAAAAAAGAGGGGAATGCACATTTGCTTGAAACAATTTATAAATAACAGTTTTACGCCTTTGAACACGCATAGAACCTTTGATGAATTCTCGACGAAAATCTGATTCTTCCGAATAGTCTCTAATAGACACCCAATTTTTGACACTTGCTTTTCGACTACGTTTAGTAGGCCTATAAATTATTACACGATCCCTTTTTCTTGAACGTATCTGATAATCCAATGGTAGGCCTTCATGAGCTGCGCCCGACAGGAATTCCAATTCGGTAATAAGTTTGTATGACCATCTAGGGACTTTTTTACTGATTTCTTTTATTACAAATTTTTGTTTTGTTTTTTGACCATTAGGGCTAGTTAGAATTGTATTCAATAAAAATTTGTAAAATTTGGCTCTTTTTTCTGAACCAATCCTTCCTTGTTCTTTTTCTGAAAATAAAGAGAGGCCCTTCCAATTTAAACTCGATCCCGATTCTCTATCAAATTTACTGATTAAAGTAAATAAATGACGATTTTCCGTTGAAAAGGTTTTTTTATCAAATCGGTCTATTTTCTGT